TAATCTTTTTTTAAATATCTATTTGTTCAAAATAAATTTTTAAAGTCAGTATAAATTTTTACCTTTTTTAAAAAAATTTTTAAAAACTATTTTACTAAAAAAAATGATGAGATCTTAGCAAAAACAGTTGACAAGTTCTAAATGTTATTGAAAGGACCTAAAAAAATACCTAAAATTGGCCTAAATATTTTTAACTTTTCAGTTTTTGCATTTCACCTGTTTTGGGGAGAGATTGATTTACATTAAAATTTTTTTTACAATTTGAAAATTTTCTTCAATAAAAATTTAATATATCAATAATCAATATTAATTTACTATATAATAAATATTTAATATATATATAGATAATATAATGTGTGTTAGGTATTTCTACGTATATATTAATATATTAATTAATAATAATTAAATTAATATATAATAATTTATAAGATTAGATTAATTAATTAATGATTTTATGATATAATGCACTATATTAATTAAACAAATTTTACTTAAAGGATCCATAATAAGAATTATTCAAAATTTATTAGTTTCGGTAAAATATATATATATTTATAAATATATTATTGATTTATAAATACAATAAATTATACAATATTTATTTAAAATAAAAAAGAATAATATTAATTAAATTAAAATATAATACTTATATTTTAATTGAATTAATCTATTAATTATGAAGAAATATATTATATATAAATATATTGATATATAATATATAATATTATTAATTGTATATATGTATATAAATTTATATATATATAAATATTTATTGAAAAAAAAAAAAAAACCTATTTATATATATGTATATTTATTAGTATACAATTAAATTAAATTAGATAATTATATATTATGTTTAAAATATATAAATATTTTATTTTATATTTATTAAATAAATCATTGTTGATTGTTTGTTTTTTAAGAGAATTGTTATTAATTTTTATTTAACTTTATAGAATTTTTATATTAAATTTAATTTTAGTTAAAGTTTATTTTTATAAATATAAAGTTTAAAAAAAATTTATTTGGGCAGAAATAATTTTATATTTGATATATTAATAATTTTTATTAATATATTAAAGCTTTTTATGACAGTCAATTTTTAAATTGATTTATAAATATTATCAATTAATATTTATTGTTTAATAATTTTTATTATTAAATGTCATAAAATTAAATTGTATTTATATTTTAATTATAATACATATTTAATTTGTCGAAATTGATTAAAATCTACTGAACGATAGTATAAATTTTAATGATTTCGATTAGTATAGGGAGGGTTATCTTTTTTTTTGAAAAAAATCTTGTTTTTTTTTTATTGTTTAAATGTAAACTAATAGTTTATAAAAATTTATTTGTGTTTTTAGTAGAATTTTTCTAATAGTTTTTCATTAGAAGATATATTTTTTTTTTTTGTAAAAAAAAAATTAAATAGTTGATATAATATATAATAATTTGATTTATTATAATTTTTAATAATTTTTAACTTTTTAACAAAATTTATTTATTGAATTTAATCTAATAAATAAATTATTTTTTCTTGTAAATATTTTTTTTATTATAATTTATTATATTGAATATTTTAAATTAAATTTATTTTATATTTGTAAAAATAAAGTTTAATTCTGGTTTAAAGATTTATTTAATTTTTTTTTTACATGTAAATTTTTGTAGGATGTTAGTTAAATTTTAAAAATTTAATTAAAGTAATTTATTCGCAGTATTTAATTTTAATAATTTAAGAAATTAAGAATTAGAAATAAATTTTAATATTAACAAATTTTGTGCCAGCAGTTGCGGTTATACAAAAGATATAAATGAATTTTATTAGTAAATAATTATATGAAATTGTTGATAAATTAAAATAGTATTTATTAGGTGAAATTTTAAGTATTAAATTAATTTATAAAAAAGTTTTTATTATTATGAAATTTATATTTAAACTAGGATTAGATACCCTATTATTTTAAATGTAAAAAGTTTTACTTAAGTAGTATTAGTTATGTTCTTGAAATTTAAAGATTTTGGCGGTATTTTAGTCTATTTAGAGGAACCTGTTCTGTAATTGATAATCCACGATTAACTTTACTTATTTTATAAATTTGTATACCGTCGTTATTAGAAAATTTTAGCAGAAAATAAATTTTTAATATTTTAAATTAAAAAATATATCAGATCAAGGTGCAGTATATATCTAAGAAGAAATGGGTTACAATAAATTTATTTATACGGATTAAAGTAAGAATAAACTTTATGAAGGTGGATTTAATAGTAATAAAATTTAATTAAATTTTATGATTTTAGCTCTAAAATATGTACATATCGCCCGTCGCTCTTATTATAAGGTAAGATAAGTCGTAACATAGTAGATGTACTGGAAAGTGTATCTAGAATGAACAAATTAGAGCTTGTTTTAGTAAAGCATTTTATTTACATTAAAAAGTTGTTGTGCAAATCAATATAATTTGAAATTAAAAATTTATTATTAAATGTTTATTTTTTTTTGTTTAATAAAAATAATTTTATTAATTTGTTTTTTAAGTATATTTTATAGAAAAAATTTTGTTAATTATAGTTTATTTGTATTGTAAAAGATAATTGAAATAATCTATAAATTATTTAAAAGTAGAATTTAGTTTTTGTACCTTGTGTATCAGGGTTTATTAAATAAATATTAATTATTTTAGTTTTCTCGATTTTAAGAGAGCTAATAAAATATTTTTTTTATTGTAAAAAAACTATTTAAAATATTTTATTGGTAATGAAACGTTATTCGTTCTTAAAAATATCTAGTTTATTTAGAAATGAATTTAATTCAAATATTTTAATTTTAATAAGTTAATTTATTAATTTATTAAATTTTAATATTAATAATTAAAGGGATGAGCTTTTAATTAAAAATTTATAAGTTAAATAATAATTTTAAAAAATGTAAGTTTAGAAATATCTATCAATAATAATTTGTTATAATTAATTTAATATTAAAATATTATTTTATATAACTTTAAATTTTTTATAAATAAATAATTTTTAATTTTGTAAAATTAGATATAATGATAGAATTAGTATATATTTTAAATATTTAAATAATAATATAAAAAAGATTATTTAAAGGAATTCGGCAAAAATTTTACTCGCCTGTTTAACAAAAACATGTCTTTTTGATATATATATAAAGTCTAGCCTGCCCACTGAAATTTTTAAATGGCCGCAGTATTTTGACTGTGCAAAGGTAGCATAATCATTAGTTTTTTAATTAAAAGCTTGTATGAAAGGCTGGACGAAGTAAAATCTGTCTCTATTTAATTTAAATTAGAATTTAATTTTTAAGTTAAAAAGCTTAAATGTTAATAAAAGACGAGAAGACCCTATAGAGCTTTATAATTTATTTAATAAAATTAATTAAGATTAATTTAGGTTTTATTAATATAATTATTTTATTGGGGTAATAGGAAGATTAAATAAATTCTTTTTTTTTATTTACATTAATTTATGAAATAAATGATCCATTTTTAATGATTATAAGATTAAGTTACCTTAGGGATAACAGCGTAATTTTTTTAGAGAGTTCATATCGATAAAAAAGTTTGCGACCTCGATGTTGGATTAAAGATTAGTTTAGGTGTAGAAGTTTAAATTTTTGGTCTGTTCGACCATTAAATCTTTACATGATCTGAGTTCAGACCGGCGTAAGCCAGGTCGGTTTCTATCTTTATTAAATTAAAATATTTTAGTACGAAAGGACCAAATATTTAATATATTTATATTTATATTTTTGAATATTATTATTATTTTGGCAGATTAGTGCAATGAATTTAGAATTCATATATGTAATTATTTTACAAATAATACTTGTTTTATATAGATTTAATTTTTTCTTTAGTTTGTATATTATTATTAATTATTTGTGTTTTAGTAGGGGTTGCATTTTTAACTCTTTTAGAGCGAAAAGTATTAGGGTATATTCAAATTCGAAAAGGACCTAATAAGGTCGGGTTTATAGGAATTCCTCAACCTTTTTGTGATGCAATTAAATTATTTTCTAAGGAACAAACTTATCCTTTATTATCTAATTATATTATATATTATTATTCTCCGATTATAAGATTATTTCTTTCTTTATTATTATGGGTTATTATTCCTTATTTTTTAATTTTATTTTCTTTTAGATTAGGAATATTATTTTTTTTGGCTTGCACTAGTTTAGGGGTTTATACTGTAATAATTGCAGGTTGATCTTCTAATTCAAGTTATTCTTTATTAGGGGGATTACGAGCTGTTGCTCAAACTATTTCTTATGAAGTTAGATTAGCTTTAATTTTAATATCTTTTATAATTTTAATTGAAAGTTTTAGTTTGATAGAATTTATACAATATCAAAAATTTGTTTGAATAATTTTTTTATCTTTACCATTAGGATTTGTTTGATTTGTATCTAGATTAGCTGAAACTAATCGTACTCCTTTTGATTTTGCTGAAGGGGAATCTGAATTAGTTTCAGGATTTAATGTTGAATATAGAAGAGGAGGATTTGCTTTAATTTTTTTATCTGAATATTCAAGAATTTTATTTATAAGAATATTATTTTGTGTAATATTTTTAGGAAGAGATTTGATATCAATTTTGTTTTTTTTAAGGGTTGTTTTTTTAGCTTTTTCATTTATTTGAGTACGAGGAACTTTACCCCGATATCGGTATGATAAATTAATATATTTAGCTTGAAAAAGATTTTTGCCTTTATCATTAAATTATTTATTTTTGTATATAGGTATAAAAATATTATACTTTTCTTTATTAATTTAGTGAATTATTTTTAGTAAAAGTTAATAGAAGGTTTAACATCTTTATTATGTTTTCAAAACATATACTTATATCAAGTTCATTAACTAATTATATAATAAATTATCTCATATTTTTATGATTAAAGGATTAATAAGAAAATAAATAAAATAAAGTACTGTTAAAATTTGTCCTGTAAAAATATAAGGATCTTCAACTGGTCGTATTCCAATTCATGTTAATAAGATTACAATAATAAGGAAAAATCAAAATAAAATTTGATTAATAGGATAAAATTTTAAACTTTGAAAATTTCTTATTCTATAAAATGGTAAAATTATTAAAATTAAAATAGATATAACTAAAGCTATTACTCCTCCTAATTTATTAGGAATAGAACGAAGAATAGCATAAGCAAATAAAAAATATCATTCTGGTTGAATATGGACAGGAGTTACTAATGGATTTGCTGGTGTAAAGTTATCAGGATCTCCTAAATAATAAGGATTTAATAAAGTAAGAATTCTTAATGTTATTAATAATAAAATAAATCCTATTAAATCTTTAAATGAAAAATAAGGATGAAAAGGAATTTTATCAATATTTCTATTTAATCCTAAAGGATTATTTGAACCTGTTTGATGTAAAAATAATAAATGAATTATTACTATTGCAGAAACAATAAAAGGTAGAAGGAAATGAATAGTATAAAATCGAGTTAAAGTTGCATCATCAACAGCAAATCCTCCTCAAACTCATTGTACTAGTATAGTTCCTAAATATGGAATAGCTGATAATAAGTTTGTAATTACTGTTGCTCCTCAAAATGATATTTGTCCTCAAGGAAGAACATATCCTATAAAAGCTGTTCCTATCACTAGGAATAAAATAATTACTCCTACTATTCATGTATGAGTAAATTTATATGATCCATAATATATTCCTCGACCAATATGAAGATAAATACAAATAAAAAAAAATGAAGCTCCATTAGCGTGAAGAGTTCGTAATAATCAACCATAATTTACATCACGACAAATATGACTGATTCTATTAAAAGCTCTATCAATATTTGCAGTATAGTGTATAGATAAAAATAATCCTGTTGCAATTTGAATTACTAAACATAATCCTAATAATGAACCAAAATTTCATCATAATGAAATGTTAGTTGGGGTGGGTAAATCGACTAATGCTCCATTAGCAATTTTAAATAAAGGGTGGTTAATTCGTATAGGTTTATTCATTAAAATTTTTGTCGTAATGGACCATAATTAATATCAGTAATTTTTACTACTGCGATTAATGTTAAAAATAAATAGTTTACTAATATTAATGTAATTATATTATTGGGAGTATTATAAATTATATTTAATCTAATTAAATTTTCATTTTTTAATATGAGTATATCATTAATTATTTCCATTATATTAGAATTTTTAAATAAAGGGTTTATATATATATAATCAATAAGAAAATAAGATATTAATATGATTGAAATTATAATTATAATAAAAGTAGACATTTTTATTGAAAAGTTAAATATTTCATTTGAAGCTAATCTTGTTATATAAATAAATAATACAAGTATTCCCCCAATTATTACTAAGAATAAAATATAAGAAAATCAATATGAATATGAATATATTCCTGATATTAATGAAATTAATAAAGTTTGAATTAATAAAATTAAACCTATTGATATAGGATGATTTAAAAATATAAATGTAATTGTTATTGTTAATCTTAATAATAATAATAAATAATAAATACAGAGAATAGTTTATTAAAAATATTAATTTTGGAGATTAATGATAAAAGATTACTTTTTTCTCTGAAGTTTTAAAAGAATATTTCTTATATTTGATTTACAAGACCAATATTTTTAATTAAATTATTAAAACTTATTGTTTATATGTTAAATGTTTTAGTTTTTATTTTTATATTTTTTACAGGTATAATAGTGTTTTCTTCTAAACGAAAACATTTACTTTTAATATTGTTAAGTTTAGAATTTATTATTTTATCTTTATATATATTAATATTTATTTATTTATCTATATTTAGTTATGAGTATTATTTTAGTATATTATTTTTAACTTTTTGTGTATGTGAAAGTGTTTTAGGTTTATCTATTTTAGTTTCTTTGATTCGAACTCATGGAAATGATTTTTTTTTTTCAATAAATATATTATGTTAAAATTTTTATTTATAATATTATTTATGATTCCTTTATGTTTTAAAAAAAATAGTTTTTGGTTAAATCAATCAATATATTTTATTATAAGTTTTATATTTATAATAATAGGAAGATTTAATTATTTATGAATAAATATTAGATATTTTTTTGGGTCTGATTTATTATCTTTTGGTTTAATTTTATTAAGTTTTTGGATTTGTTCTTTAATAATTATAGCAAGAGAGTCTATTAATAAAAAGAATTTTTTTATAAATTTTTTTTTATTTATATTGTTAATATTATTATTATTTTTATATTGTACATTTAGATCTATAAATTTATTTTTATTTTATTTTTTTTTTGAATGTAGTTTAATTCCAACATTAATTTTAATTATAGGATGGGGATATCAACCAGAACGATTACAAGCAGGTATTTATTTATTATTTTATACTTTATTTGCTTCTTTACCAATAATAATTGGAATTTTTTATTATTATAATAATTATATAACATTAGATTTTTTTTTTTTTAATAATTTATATTATTTTAATATATATATATATATTTGTATAATTTTTGCTTTTTTAGTTAAAATACCTATATATATAGTTCATTTATGATTACCTAAAGCTCATGTTGAAGCTCCAGTGTCAGGTTCAATAATTTTGGCTGGAATTATATTAAAATTAGGGGGTTATGGATTATTACGTGTATTGAGAATATTTTTATTTATTGGAATATCTATATCTACTTTATTTGTAAGAATTAGTTTAGTTGGGGGAATATTAGTAAGTTTAATTTGTTTACGACAAACAGATCTTAAATTATTAATTGCTTATTCTTCTGTTGCTCATATAGGATTGGTTTTAGGAGGTATTATAACTTTTAATTATTGAGGATTTTGTGGTTCTTATATAATAATAATTGCTCATGGATTATGTTCTTCAGGTTTATTTTGTTTAGCAAATATTTCTTATGAACGAATAAATAGTCGTAGAATATTTATAAATAAGGGATTAATAAATTTAATACCTAGAATAACTTTATGATGATTTTTATTAAGATCTTCTAATATAGCTGCTCCTCCTTCAATAAATTTAATAGGGGAAATTAGATTATTAAATAGATTAATTTCTTGAACTTGAGTATCAATTTTTGTTTTAATATTTTTATCTTTTTTTAGAGCTGTATATACTTTATATTTATATTCATATAGTCAACATGGAAAAATTTATTCAGGTAAATTTGCTTGTTCTTCAGGATATATTCGTGAATATTTGTTATTGTTTTTACATTGATTTCCTTTAAATTTATTGATTGTTAAAAGAAATTTTTTTATATTGTGAATTTAAATTTAAGTAATTTAATTAAAATTTTGATTTGTGATGTCAAATATATAAGTATAAATCTTATCTTAGATCATCAATATTATTTCAATTTGTATTATTAGTTCTGTTAGTTTATTTATAATTAGAATAAGATTATTTTGTTTAAGTTTAAAATTTTTATTATTAGATTTTACAATTTTTATTGAATGGGAATTATTAAGTTTAAATTCAAGTTCAATTGTAATAAGAGTATTATTTGATTGAATATCTCTAATATTTATAAGTTTTGTTTTATTTATTTCTTCAATAGTAATTTTTTATAGAGATCAATATATAGAGGGGGATTTAAACATTAATCGATTTATTATATTAGTTTTAATATTTGTTTTTTCTATAATATTATTAATTATTAGTCCTAATTTAATTTCAATTTTATTAGGGTGGGATGGATTAGGATTGGTATCTTATTGTTTAGTTATTTATTATCAGAATGTGAAATCTTATAATGCTGGAATATTAACTGCATTAATAAATCGAATTGGGGATGTAATATTATTAATTGCTATCTCTTGAATGTTAAATTATGGAAGATGAAATTATATTTTTTATATAGATTATATAAAAAATGACTTATATATACAAATTATTGGTTTATTAGTAGTAGTAGCAGCAATAACTAAAAGTGCTCAAATTCCTTTTTCTTCGTGATTACCAGCTGCTATAGCAGCTCCTACCCCAGTTTCTGCATTAGTTCATTCTTCTACTTTAGTTACAGCTGGGATTTATTTATTAATTCGGTTTAATGTAATTTTAAATGAAAATTTATGTTTATTTTTATTATTAATTGCTACTTTAACTATGTTTATAGCGGGATTAGGTGCTAATTTTGAATTTGATTTAAAAAAAATTATTGCTTTATCAACTTTAAGTCAGTTAGGTTTAATAATAAGAATTTTATCTATAGGAAATTATAAATTGGCTTTTTTTCATTTATTAACTCATGCTTTATTTAAAGCTTTATTATTTATATGTGCTGGGGCTATTATTCATAATTTAAAAGATATACAAGATATTCGTTTTATAGGAAATTTAATAGTTCAAATACCTCTTACTTGTATTTGTATAAATGTATCTAATTTAGCTTTATGTGGAATACCTTTTTTGGCTGGGTTTTATTCTAAAGACTTAATTTTAGAAATTGTTTGTATAGATTTTGTAAATATATTTATTTTTTTTTTATTTTTTATTTCTACAGGGTTAACTGTTTGTTATTCTTTTCGTTTATGTTATTATTCTATTACTGGAGATTTTAATTTTTATTCTTTTCATTCATTAAATGATGAGGGTTGAATTATATTAAAAAGTATATTAATTATATTAATTTCTGTAATTTTTATAGGAAGAATATTAAGATGATTTATTTTTCCAACTCCAATTATAATTTGTTTACCTATTGAGTTAAAAACATTAGCTTTAACTGTTAGTGTGGTTGGAGCTTGGTTAGGGTATGAATTATCTAAATTTTCTATTAGATGATTAAGTAATTCTTTAAAATTTTATCAATATAGATATTTTTTTGGTTTTATATGGTTTATACCAAATATTTCAACTTTTTCAATAAATTATATTCCTTTAGTAATAAGTTATAACTTATATAAAAGTTTTGACCAAGGTTGAAATGAATATTTTGGAGGGCAAGGGATATATGAAAATATAAAAAAAAATTCAATTTTTTTCCAATTTTTACAAAATAATAATATAAAGATTTATTTAATTTTAATTACTTTATGGTTAGTAATATTATTAATTTTTATATTTATTTATTTAAATAGCTTATTTTTAGAGCATAATATTGAAGATATTAAGGAAATTATTATAATTTTTAAGTATTTATAAAAATAAAGTATTTTATTTTTACAGTGAAAATGTAATGTTTTAAATTAAACTATATAAATTAGAAATATAAACGGAATTTAACCGCTAAAGAAAAAAGTTAGCAGCTTTCTCTTGATCATCATATTTCTTTAATTGGAATAAAAATTCAATAATATCATTAACAGTGATATGCCTCTATTTGGCTTCAATTAATATAAATAAGGGTATTTAATATACCAAATTTTTAGGTCGAAACTAAATGTAATATTTTACTTCATATTTTAAGATAAGTTGGTATTCCAACACTTTTTGAATGCAAATCAAATGTTATTTTTAACTATTATCCTAATTTGCTCAATTTAAAGCTCCTTGATTTCATTCATGATATAAACCAATTAGTAAAATAAATAAAAAAAAGAATCTTACTATTAATCAAGATATTAAATTAGAAATTTTTATAATTATAATTATAGGTATTAATAAAGCAATTTCTACATCAAAAATTAAAAAAATCACTGCAATTAAAAAGAATTGTAATCTAAAAGGTAATCGAGCAGAATTTTTTGGGTCAAATCCACACTCAAAAGGAGAATTTTTTTCTCGGTCTATAAAAGTTTTTTTTGATAAGATATTAGCTAAAAATATTACTACTATTGAAATCATTATAATAATACTTCTTATGGTAAAAATAATAAAAATTATTTATACTAAAAATAGTTAGACCATTTGATTGGAAGTCAAATATACTTTTTATACTATATAAATTAATTAACTACCTCATCAGTAAATTGAAATATATAAAAATAATCATACAACATCAACAAAATGTCAATATCATGCTGCAGCTTCAAATCCAAAATGATGAATTGAAGAAAAGTGATTAAAATAATGGCGAATTAAACATACAAGTAAAAAGGTAGTTCCAATAATTACATGTAAACCATGAAATCCTGTTGCTATAAAGAACGTTGATCCATAAACTGAGTCAGCAATTGTAAAAGGAGATTCAATATATTCAAATGCTTGTAAAATTGTAAAATAAATTCCTAATAATACTGTAAATAATAATCCTTGTAAAGATTGATTATAATTATTTTCTATTAAACTATGGTGGGCTCATGTAACTGTAACTCCTGAAGTTAATAAAATTAATGTATTTAATAATGGAATTTGAAGAGGATTAAAAGCTTCAATTCCAGCAGGAGGTCATATATTTCCAAGTTCAATTGCTGGTGATAAACTTCTATGAAAAAATCCTCAAAAAAAAGATAGAAAAAAGAATACTTCTGAAACAATAAATAAAATTATTCCTCATCGTAATCCTATTGTAACAACATAAGTATGAAGGCCCTGAAAAGTTCCTTCTCGAGTAATGTCTCGTCATCATTGAATTATTGTTAAGATAGTTACTAATATACCAATTATTAAAAGATTTATATTATATTGATGAAATCATTTTACTAATCCTCTTACTATTATTATTGCTCCTAATGCCCCTGTTAAAGGTCATGGACTATAATCTACTAAATGATAAGGATGGTTTGAATGTGTTGACATTAATTGATTAAATTACTTCTCTTGAATAAAGTGTTCTTAAAATTGCAAATACATATGATTGAATAATTGAAACTGCAAATTCTAAAGTTAATAATAAAATTTGTACAATGATTAATAATGATACTAAAGAAGAATTTATTATAGGGCCAGTATTTCCTAATAAAGTTAATAATAAATGTCCGGCAATTATATTTGCTGCTAATCGAACTGCTAAAGTTCCTGGTCGAATAACATTACTAATTGATTCAATACATACTATAAAAGGTATTAAAACTGGGGGAGTTCCTTGAGGAACTAAATGGGCAAATATATGTTGAGTATTATTAATTCATCCAAATAATATAAAACCTAATCATAAAGGTAAGGCTAAAGATAAGGTTATTGATATATGGCTTGAACTTGTATAGATATAAGGAAATAATCCTATAAAATTATTAAATAAAATAAATGAAAATAAAGAAATAAAAATAAATGTTCTTCCCTTTTGATTATATGGTCCTAATAATGTTTTAAATTCTTTGTGTAAAGTTAATAAAATATTAATTCAAATTACGCTAAATCGTGAGGGGATAAATCAATAAGTTATTGGAATTAATAATAATCCCATAATTGTACTTATTCAGTTTAATGATAAATTTAAAATATTTGTTGATGGATCAAATGATGAAAAAAGGTTTGTTATCATTTTCAGTTTAAAAATTTTTTAATATAGTTATTATTTAAATTTCTTTTAGTATTTTTAATTAAAAATATATAGTAATTTAAAAAATTAAATAAAAAAAAAATAAATGTAAATATTAAGTATAGGAATAATCAATTTATTGGAGCTATTTGTGGTATTAAAGAATATTAATTATTTAATGATTTTAGTTTGACATTCTAATGTTATATTTTTAACTAATTCTTTCAATTTAAAATAGTTTTATTTTATAAATTATAATATATTTAGTTAAAATATAATTTAAAGTATAATAATTTATTATAAAATCAGTATATTAGTCCTTTTCATCAGAAGTAGTTGCTAATTTACTATGAAATGGTTTAAGAGACCAATACTTGCTTTCAGTCATCTAATGAGTTTTCACCTATCTTAGTGATTCATTTCACAAACGTGTTAGTTGGAACACTTTCAATAACGATAGGTATAAATCTATGATTTGCTCCACAAATTTCTGAACACTGTCCGTAGAATAGTCCTGATCGATTTATAAAAAAATTAGATTGATTTAATCGTCCAGGGGTGGCATCAATTTTTACACCTAAAGCAGGGATAGTTCATGAATGAATAACATCTATTGCTGTTACTAAAACTCGAATTTGGGTATTGAAAGGTAATACAATTCGATTATCTACATCTAATAATCGAAATCCTCTTATTTCTAATTCATTTGTTGGAATTATATATGAATCAAATTCAAGTTTTTTAAAATCAGAATATTCATAACTTCAGTACCATTGATGACCAAGAGATTTTAATGTAATTGAAGGGTTTCTAACTTCATCTAATAAATATAATAATCGTAAAGAAGGTAAAGCAATAAAAACTAAAGTAATAGCTGGTAAAACTGTTCAAATTACTTCAATTGTTTGACCTTCTAGTAAGTAACGATTAATGTATTTATTAAAAAATAAAGCTACTATTAAATATCCAACTAGTATAGTAATTATTGTTAAAATTATTATAGTATGATCATGAAAAAATGTAAGTTGTTCTATAAGGGGGGAAGCACTATCTTGTAAACTTAAGTTAGACCATGTTGCCATATTCTAATAAAAGTGAAGAACTTTATATATGAAGCTTAAATTCATTGCACTAATCTGCCATATTAGAAATTAGATAGTATCGGTAGTTCAGAATATCTATGCTCGGCTGGCGGATAATTTTGGAATCATTCAATAGAAGTTGATATTTGATTTGAGAAAATTACTAAACGTTGAGAAGCAAATCTTTCTCAAATAATGTAAATTAATAAAAGTACTCCAATAAAAGAAATTGTAGAACCAATTGATGAAACAATATTTCATGATGTATAAGCATCAGGATAGTCTGAATATCGCCGTGGTATTCCATTTAATCCTAAGAAATGTTGAGGAAAAAATGTTAAGTTTACTCCAATAAATATAATAATAAATTGAATTTTTAATAAGTTATCATTTATTCTCAATCCTGTAAATAAAGGGAATCATTGAATAAATCCAGCTATAATTGCAAATACAGCTCCTATAGACAATACATAATGAAAATGGGCAACGACATAATATGTATCATGAAGAATAATATCAATAGATGAATTAGCTAATACCACTCCTGTTAGACCTCCTACTGTAAATAAAAATACAAATCCTAAAGCTCATAGTAATGCAGGACTATAAGATATTTGGGCTCCATGAAGTGTTGCTAATCATGAAAAAATTTTAATTCCGGTTGGAACAGCAATAATTATTGTAGCTGAAGTAAAATAAGCCCGAGTATCAACATCTATTCCAACTGTAAATATATGATGAGCTCAAACTACAAATCCTAATAATCCAATAGCTAATATAGCATAAATTATTCCTAATGAACCAAAAGTTTCTTTTTTTCCTCTTTCTTGGCTAATAATATGAGAAATTATCCCAAATCCTGGTAAAATTAAAATGTAAACTTCAGGGTGTCCAAAAAATCAAAATAAATGTTGATATAAAATTGGGTCTCCTCCTCCTGCAGGGTCAAAAAAAGAAGTGTTCAAATTTCGATCTGTTAATAATATTGTAATAGCTCCAGCTAATACTGGCAATGACAAAAGTAATAGTAAAGCAGTAATTCCTACTGATCATACAAATAAAGGTATTCGATCAAAAGTTATACCAATTGATCGTATATTAATAATTGTTGTAATAAAATTTACAGCTCCTAAAATTGAAGATACTCCTGCTAAATGTAGACTAAAAATAGCTAAATCAACTGAAGCTCCAGCATGGGCAATACCAGATGAGAGGGGTGGGTAAACTGTTCATCCGGTACCAGCTCCTCTTTCTACTATTCTTCTCATTAAGAGAAGTGTTAAGGAAGGAGGAAGTAGTCAAAAACTTATATTATTTATCCGAGGAAAGGCTATATCAGGGGCCCCTAATATTAAAGGGACTAATCAATTTCCAAATCCTCCAATTATAATAGGCATTACTATAAAAAAAATTATAATAAATGCATGAGCAGTTACAATAACATTATAAATTTGATCATCACCAATTAATGCTCCAGGATTTCCTAATTCAGCTCGAATTAGTATACTTAATGAAGTCCCTACCATTCCTGATCATGCTCCGAAAATAAAATATAATGTACCAATATCCTTATGGTTTGTTGAAAATAATCATTGTCGCGGTAAAATGGCTGAGCTATTAGGTAATAAACTGTAAATTTATTTAGGAAATTTTAATTTCTTTTACCACATAAAGTTTTATAGTTTAAAACAAAATATTAAATTGCAAATTTAAAGATAAAATATAATTTTTGAAACTTATATCTATTCATAAAGTTTAACTTTAGCCTAAGGCTTAAAGCAGTAATCTTTATTTACAGCTTTGAAGGCTATTAGTTTTGGGGTTTAACTTAAATCCTTTTTAATACAAATTGAAAAAGATTGTACATAAAATTAAACCATTAATTGAAATAAATGATAAGATTGCTATAATTCTATTTGATTTTATATTTGTGTTTATGAGAATATTATAGTTAAGTTCATTATGAGATAAAATCAAGCTAGTATATGCGATTCGTAAATAAAAAAATAAAGTAATTAAAGTCATTATAATTATAAAAAATAATAAATATATATAATTATTACTTAAATATTGGATCAATATTCATTTTGGTAAAAATCCTAAAAAGGGAGGTAATCCTCCTAAGGATAGTAAATTTAATAATAAAGTAAATTTAATAATTGGATTTTTATTTATAAAAGAGTATATTTGTTTTAAATGAAAAATTTTAAAATAATTTATTATATAAATTAATGTTAATGAGATGAATGAATATATAGAAAAATATATAACTCAAATTATTTCTCTGTTTAAAAATGATCTTACTATTCATCCTACATGATTAATTGAAGAATAAGCTATAATTTTACGTAATCTAGTTTGATTTAATCCTCCAATTCTTCCAATTAAAGTTGATATAATAATAATAAAGATAATATAATTAGAATATTTAATTGTATATGATAATAATATTATTGGTGCAATTTTTTGTCATGTTATTAAAACTAGACTATTCATTCAACTTATTCCTTCAATAATTTCAGGAAATCAAAAATGGAAGGGGGCAGCTCCCATCTTTAATAAAAGAGATGAATTAATTGTTATTATTATAAATATATTGATATTTAAAATATCACTAATTAGATTGTTTGTTATTATAATTATTAAAATCGAAAATAAGAAAATTGTTGATGCTAATGCTTGTACTAGAAAGTATTTGATTGAAGATTCGGTTGAATAGGAATTATTTTTAGATTTTAATAGTGGAATAAAAGATAATAGGTTAATTTCTAAACCTATTCAGGTTCCTAATCATGTATAAGATGAAATTGAGATTATTGTTCCTATAAATAATGTTAATATGAAAATTAATTTATAAGTATTGATTATTAAAAAAAAAAGGATTAAAACCTTTATATTCAGGGTATGAACCTAATAGCTTTATTAGCTTATCTTTTTGATAAGGGTACATTTTAGTATATGATGTATAAAAGTTTTTGATACTTTTGGAAATAGTTTAATTCTATTAAATGTAATCATAATGAAGGTAAAAATTTACATAATTTATTCTATCAAAATAATCCTTTCAGGTCAGGCACTTCATT